ATACTGAAATAAGAAACAACGGCCACTGCGATAGAAATACTGAATCAGAAATAGAGTTCGGGTTCGAATTCCATAGATACTAGATAATATGGATGGGATTGGTTCGAATGATAGAGAAATGAAACACTTCCTCATGCATGATTCTTCTCCATCTACTTGATATTTTGAAAATAGGTTGGGGTTGGTTGAACTTGAAAATTCACGCATTGAATGAGGAAACAATGGAATTGGATTCGGTTGGATGCGACCATCAAAATGAAATACTAACTCTTATTTATTTTTGACTTAACCGAGCCACTGGCTCGCGCTCATCTATCGAAGATGAGCTTTTTTGTGTTTATAAAAAATTTCGACCTCTTTCACTTGTTTATGATTATTAATTATGAGAATCAATCCTACTACTTCCGGTCCTGGGGTTTCCACACTTGCAGAAAAAAAACCGGGGCGTATCGCTCAAATCATTGGTCCGGTACTGGATGTATCCTTTCCCCCAGGCAAGATGCCTAATATTTACACCGCTTTGGTAGTGAAGGGTCGAGATACTGCCGGCCAGCAAATTAATGTTACTTGTGAGGTACAGCAATTATTAGGAAATAATCGAGTGAGAGCTGTAGCTATGAGTGCTACGGATGGTCTGATGAGAGGAATGGATGTGATTGACACGGGAGCTCCTCTAAGTGTTCCAGTCGGTGGATCGACTCTCGGACGAATTTTCAACGTTCTTGGAGAACCTGTTGATAATTTAGGTCCTGTAGATACTCGAAAAACATCTCCTATTCATAGATCTGCGCCTGCCTTTATAGAATTAGATACAAAATTATCTATTTTTGAAACCGGGATTAAAGTAGTGGATCTTTTAGCGCCTTATCGTCGTGGGGGGAAAATAGGACTATTCGGTGGAGCTGGAGTGGGTAAAACAGTACTCATCATGGAATTGATCAACAACATTGCCAAAGCTCACGGGGGTGTATCCGTATTTGGCGGAGTAGGCGAACGTACTCGTGAAGGGAATGACCTTTACATGGAAATGAAAGAGTCTGGAGTGATTAATGAACAAAATATTGCAGAATCAAAAGTGGCGCTAGTCTATGGGCAGATGAATGAACCGCCGGGAGCTCGTATGAGGGTTGGTTTGACTGCCCTAACCATGGCGGAATATTTCCGGGATGTTAATCAACAAAACGTCCTTCTATTTATCGACAATATTTTTCGTTTTGTACAAGCAGGATCTGAAGTATCTGCCTTATTGGGCAGAATGCCTTCTGCTGTGGGTTATCAACCTACCCTTAGTACAGAAATGGGTTCTTTGCAAGAAAGAATTACTTCTACCAAAAAAGGATCCATAACTTCTATTCAAGCAGTTTATGTACCTGCAGACGATTTAACCGACCCCGCCCCTGCTACGACATTTGCACATTTAGATGCGACTACTGTACTCTCGAGAGGACTCGCTGCCAAAGGGATCTATCCAGCAGTCGATCCTTTAGATTCCACGTCAACTATGCTACAACCTAGGATTGTTGGTCAGGAACATTACGAAACTGCGCAAAGAGTTAAGCAAACTTCACAACGTTATAAAGAACTTCAGGACATTATAGCTATCCTTGGGTTGGACGAATTGTCGGAAGAGGATCGTTTAACCGTAGCAAGAGCACGAAAAATGGAACGTTTCTTCTCACAACCCTTCTTCGTAGCAGAAGTATTTACTGGTTCTCCAGGGAAATATGTTGGTCTAGCAGAAACCATTAGGGGGTTTCAACTGATCCTTTCCGGAGAATTAGATGGTCTTCCTGAGCAGGCCTTTTATTTGGTAGGTACCATCGATGAAGCTACCGCGAAGGCTATGAACTTAGAAGTGGAGAGCCAGAAATGACTTTTAATCTTTGTGTATTGACTCCTAATCAAATTGTTTGGGATGCAGAAGTGAAAGAAATCATTTTATCTACTAATAGTGGCCAAATTGGTGTATTACTAAATCACGCCCCTATTGCCACCGCTCTAGATATAGGTATTTTGAGAATACGTCTTAACGACCAATGGGTAAAAATAGCTCTCATGGGTGGTTTCGCTAGAATAAGCGATAATGAGATCACCATTTTAGTAAATGATGCGGAAAAGGATAGTGACATTGATCCACAAGAAGCTCAGGAAACTCTTGAAATAACTGAAGCTAACTTGAATAGAGCTGAAGGCAAGAGACAAACAATTGAGGCAAATTTAGCTGTCAGACGAGCTCGGACACGAGTCGAGACTCTCGATGTTATTTCGTAGCTCCTTGGTGCACCCAAATAATCCAAAGAAGTTCTGTTTATCCGACGTCTTTGGATTCTCCCAATTGAATCCCCTAAAATGTAATGGGAATCTGGTCCAACCAAAAAAGAACTAGAATCCAAGGAGTGGGGGGAATAAATAAAAAGATGGTAGGTAGCAAAACTTATTAGATACCAGTACCTCCGGTATCTAATAAGTTCTACCTACTATTGGATTTGAACCAATGACTCTCGCCGTATGAAAGCAATACTCTAACCACTGGGTTAAGTAGGTCATTTATCATCACAAAGAGAAACAAAAGGGACCCATCATATCGATGGATTGATTATAGACGGAATCTGATTTCTACGCAATACCAATCCTTGGCATGGCAGGAAACAGATCCGAAGCTATCAGGTGGGCTATTTATCTTGACAAGAAATTCTTTACATGCTAAACTAGGTAGCACAAGGGCTATAGCTCAGTTAGGTAGAGCACCTCGTTTACACGCGCGCCAATGTTTTTCAGGGGAGTCCATCATGCAATCAACAGAATTGATCTTATGAAGAAATCTAGGTCTTACTCTATGTATTCGAGGAAACAAGAGAACAATAGCCTGACTTTTGGTTCGGTCCGATTTGGGTGCCAATTTAGGGTACAAATGGAACCCAAGATTTCATAATTGATAAGGTAAATACCTAGTCCATTCAATGCTAGGCATAATGAGTATAAGGATCTCAAACTAATATCTTTTCGTCCTATGAACTTTAAGGTGTATAAAATTTCATATTTGACTCTTTGAGCGGAGCGATAGAGACTTCATTTCACTTAGGTTAATCTAGGCCAGAGGCAGACCTATGTCAAGGTAACTCTTCTTTGAAACACTTTGGTATCGCTCTTGGATCAGCATTCAAATAATGAATCAGAGCACGTGGAGCCATCTCGTTATCTTTCTGTCAAGAAAAAGTATGGCAAACTATCTGATATTTATATCAGTTGATGAAAGAGCCCAATGCAAAAAAAAAATGCACGTTGGGTTTTTGAAACAGTTCGAATCATTTCGATAATAAAAAGTTCGATCTGTTTTACCGAGAAAGTCTACGGTTCGAATCCGTATAGCCCTAATTAAATTATTAATAAACATTAATAAAAATGAATTTCAATAAAAAAAAATACTCACAGAGAAGAGGACAGCCCAGCCCCCCTTTGCCTACTTTTGAATACTTTTTTATTCAGTTTATTTAATTCATTTAATTAACCCGAAGTTCCTCACATAGCCCTTTTTTTTTTTTAATATCACGAACAATTTGTGTGGGGCGAGCACCCCTATCATAGATCTATGAAATTCTTAGTGGATCTTATGCTGCTTCGGAGCGCTGGATTTGCCTTTGCCAATGAAGCGCCCAGTTCCTAGCCCTGTCCTTGAGGAGTCGCAGAGTGCTTGAACTTGCCCTCAAGCTAACGGGGTTCGCGAGAGCCAACGTCCTCCTTGCCAGATAGATCGGACTGCGCTCCTTTTTCTAAGAGGACTATTTATTGCTTCAAGTGTTCTATTGTTTCTCTTTGAAGTTGTAGGAGGGACCGATCCTATGACAGAAGTATTTTCTCTAAGTCTCCCACTACCTCAAGAGCGGAAGTCCCCCTCACGACAATTAGGCGCAGATCCCTATAATTTTTTTTTACTTTGGAAGATAGGTCACCGGATTATTCTCCATACTTTCTTCTAAGATCTTGAGATCTGCCTTTAAGCGAAGAATCTTTTCTTTTGTTAAGTTGCGCGTGGGGATCTCCTCTGACAGATCGAAGTCCACGATTCTATTTAATAATAGAACTATATCACGAGTCTCAAGATCACGAGTTTCATACCTCCTGCTCACCGCCGGTAAGTAGGAAGATAGCAAGTGAAAAAACGGTCATTTCTTTGGAAGAGAGTTTTGCATACTCTGACTTCGTTTCTTTTATCAGGTCCCCTTTAGTCTTGATTTGACGAAGTATCTTTTCAAGACCTTCTACTGGGAGACTTGCCTGGGAGTCGAGTGGTTCGACGGTGCCATTACTATATGCGACGTTACTGCCGATGACTAGAATCAGACCTTCTTCTTCTGGAAGTACGGTTGAAAGTTCCTCCGCAAGTGCACTACTTGCTTGAGAGTCGAGTGGGTCAAGGGGACCACTCGAACCTCCATGGTCAACAGTAGTTTCAGTGGCTAGAATCAGAACTTCTTCTTCTGGAAGTACGGTTGAAAGTTCCTTCGCAAGTGCACTGCTTGCTTGAGAGTCGAGTGGGTCGAGGGGACCACTCGAACCTCCATGGTCAACAGTACTTTCGTTGGATAGAATTTTCACCTCTTCCTCTTCCTTTTCAAGGAAGACAACAATCGCCGTGGGCTTGCGCGGCAAAGTTTGCGGGGTTACTGCACCGAGTAGAACCCCAACCCCAATTGAGAAGCCCTCCTAAAGCCACTGCGAAGACCCCAACCCATTTGATTATCCATTGATTATCCATGTATCCATTTTTTTTTATCTACCCTCGTTGATCATTTCCTGGTCATTTCCCACCTCGACAGTAGGAAACTTTAAAATTAACCAGAAATGATGAATCAATCTAACAAAACTGTGTTAGATTGACCCATTATCAATTTTTTATATTTGTTACACAAACCTTACTGTATCAGAATGGGCCCGAAGGGTCACGCCAAGTAAGTCGCAAGTCTTGTTCTTCGCCCGGCGCAATCACTGAACTAGAAGGTAAGGACATTCGATTCTGGGAAATCCTCCGGAGGGAACTTTGTTGCAAACTAATTGCGGGAACTTGACTGTTCCTGTGGATATGGAGGGATCCACTTGGTACAGTCTGGTTGTTTGGGACGAAGAAACAGCGAGTTTCGTCTAAGTCGAACAGTTCTGCCGTTAATACACAACAAGATTCATATAATTCCTGGGCGATCCTCCTTTCCAGTCGGAGGAAGAATTGGAGTGGCTCCAATTCGCCGGAATATTGCCCCTGCCCCTGCTCTTGCTCTCGGCGTACTAACTCCTCTCCAGATTCAATCCGACGAAGTGCCTCCTTTAGAAAGAACCATTGTTGTAAAGAGTCTACCCTTTTTTTCAATCCAAAAGTCGAGTCGCTGAACTCCTTTGGTCGTATCAAAATCTCGAATTAAAACATCCACATAAGGGGTGGGCGAATGCCAATAATTTCGAGGTATTTGTACACACCGACACCATAGGAAACACATACCCCCACAACACGTCCAAAGGAACAAATTTCTTATCCCTAACAAAAACTGCGAAAACAAGTTTCTCAAATTCAAATGACTCGAGGAGAAAATAAAAACGCCTTTGATTCGATTAAACAATTTGAACATGCAAATCACCTCCTATGATTTTTTTACTTTTGATTTTGTGCGAGCAATCCATAATTGACTATTATGGATTTTCAACTCCTTCCTTTTTCAGTCATTTTTTTTTTTTCGTTCGTTTAATTAACCCGAAGTTCCTCACATAACCCTTTTTTTGAAATCTCATGAACAATTTTGGTAGGTTGAGCCCCCCTTTCCAGGAAATATAGAATAGATGGAACATTTGAATAGGTTTGATTCTTTTGCGGATCGTAAAAACCCACTTTCCCAAAATCTCGTCCTTCTCGTCGGGATCGAACATCAATTGCAACGATTCGATAGATGGCTCATTGGGATAGAACAATGCCCCCCCCTAGAAACGTATTGGAGGGTTTCTCCTCGTACGGCTCGAGAAAGAATGATTTGAATTAGATTATATAGTTTATAGTTCCAAATCTAGCTATAAAATTTTTATATTCAGTACTATGCTTTGATTCGTTTTTTTTCTTACGTCCCGAAAAAGAAAAGAAAAATCATCCATACTCATAACTCAAGTTGTCTAATTATCAAAGAGCTAAAAGGCAAATCCTTAGACATAGCCATTTCATTTATTGAGCTGTCTCTAATCCCTTTTGTTTGTATCGTTTCGAATCCCTTTTGATTCTAATAGTTGAGACAATTTAAAAACGGCGTTTTCTTGTTCCGGGATCTTTTATCTTTGCTTTGAATCATTAGGTTTAGATATTACTTCGGTGATTTTTAATCGTTTCAAAATGGCAGCAACGTACCTTTTGACGATTTCTTTCGAGCGAAGAATCATACGAACGGTGGATTCCTGTGTGATAGACTTAGGATCGAAATCAAAATAGTTTTCTCACTTCCAACAAACTCTCCGTGAAACTTTTGTTGAATTCGGATGTTTTCTATTTTTATATTGAAGATATACTTACGAAGTTTTTACCACTTATTGATTGACACTAACCCTAGACCCTTGTCCCTGAGAAATGAATAAATACTTTAAGTTCTGCTCGAGCTCCATCAGGTACTATTTTCAACCCAGCAACAAAGGGTTGGTCTAGTGAAACAGAACAAACTATGTCGAGCCAAGAAACATCTTTATTCCTATAAAAAATGGTGGATGTAAGAGTCCACATACGATCATGTCCTTCAAGTCGCACGTTGCTTTCTACCACATCGTTTTAAACGAAGTTTTACCATAACATCCCTCTTGTACGAAACTCGTATGGAATTGATTCAATATGGAATCATGAATAGTCATTGGCTGATTATAGGCTCCTAGCAATCGACTTTGCTATATGGGTAGCATTTCGGTAAGACCACTTTTTTTTTTTTTTTAAGTGAAGCAGAAGATTCTAAAAAAGAGTTTAGAATCGGACTGCTCTGGGACGGAAGGATTCGAACCTTCGAGTTTCGGGACCAAAACCCGTTGCCTTACCGCTTGGCCACGCCCCATTTAGGCTTTTCTTTCATACTAAGAAATGATAATATTGTTATTGGGTATTCGTCAATTTCCGCTCAAATCTCGCTGAAATAGATTAGATTATTGCTAGGATTTAACACGTGTAGTTGTAGAATCCAACAGAATTTATTGATCATTACATATAATTCAATTAAGATAATATATGAAAGTATGATTCCTTCTACTCTCGTTTGAGTAGGGAAGGCTTTTTGATTGGGTGATTCAAAGAAAAATAAAGATTTTTGGTGTACCTTAATTACTTTATTTTTTTCCTTCTATCATATCATTCAATCAAAATACAATTAAAGAAGGAAATGTTTGTTATGCTGAATATCTTTAGTTTGATCTGTATCTGTCTTAATTCTGCCCTTCATTCAATTAGTTTTGTTTTCGCTAAATTGCCCGAGGCTTACGCTTTTTTGAATCCAATCGTAGATGTTATGCCAGTCATACCTGTGCTCTTTTTGCTCTTAGCCCTTGTTTGGCAAGCTGCTGTAAGTTTTCGATGATATTTTGACTACTGTCTTACAAACATTCCTAAATTTTTAGGAGAAAAAAGATTCTAATATCTAATAATTGATAAGTTACGATAAGTCTTACATTAGGAACCCTCGATTCACACATAGAAATTTTGTGACCACCTATTCCTCATTTTTACCTTCTACTTCCAGTGACCAAGGACCCTACTAGTATTAATTAGTAGGGTTCCCTACAATATATATATAGTATATATATAGAGAGATGGGGCATGATAGAGAATTTTGGTGAAAAAATCTTATTACAAATGCATTTCTTAAAATGACTTTTTTTTGTAGTTTGTAGAAAGCACTTCATTTCTTGGTGTCAAACAAAATAGGATATGCGGTCTAAAAATGGATAATCTATTCTCCCTTTTTCCAAAAACGATCTTGGAGATTTTGTAATGCTTACTCTCAAACTCTTCGTTTACACAGTAGTGATATTCTTTGTTTCTCTCTTCATCTTTGGCTTCCTATCTAATGATCCAGGACGTAATCCTGGGCGTGAGGAATAAAAAGGTCGGTTTTTATTTTCCTTGCTCGATTTCCCAATTTTGTTATGATTTTCTCTATTCTAGACATTGAACTATGATAAAATCAGAGACAATGGTTCGTGTTTTTTATTTTGAAAGGCAAATATCAAGTCATCAGAAGAGACGGAAAGAGAGGGATTCGAACCCTCGGTACGAATAAGTCGTACAACAGATTAGCAATCCGCCGCTTTCGTCCACTCAGCCATCTCTCCCACTTGAAAAAGGAGAATTACCCTGGTATGATTATGCATGAAATCAAAAAAAAAGTCTTTCTTTATTTCATTTAGTTTTTCTTTTTTATTCGAGACTATAGAGACTCATTAGATCCTAATTTAGATAGAGATTTATTTGATTAGTAATTTCAGTTGAATTCCATTTCGATACCGAGGATATTTCCCATAGAAAAAAAAAGAAAAGAACCTTTCTTTCGTCTTAAATATTTTTTGATCCCCCGGCCTGGCTAGGTACTGACCAGGCCAGGCCATTTCTTTCTTGTTTTATTCCAATGAATAATAGATCCAGTGAGTTATTAGATTTGAAAAAAAAACTTGTTATTGAAGTGAAGCAACAACAATCGGAATAGAAAATAACGGGGTATTTTTGCTCCTCTGATAGATGATAGAAGTGTCATTTCTTATTATTTATTCTGTCTTTTCCCTTTCTCGGTTTGTACAAAAATAAAAAAAGGTCGCATCATACTTAGCATACTTAATTAATAATTAATATAAGAAACTTATTTATACTAAAACTTCGTTATTTCTTCAACGGACAAACTTTATTTGAACCCCCGAATCCAAAAAAAAAAATACTAAGATTTTCTTCTTGTTTACTAGGTCCAATTGCTTGGCCTGAATTCAGAAAATCTAGTAATTGAATCAAATAACTAGGGAAAAGCCCGTCTTCTCTGATCCTATCTTGATTACGCGAGATTCTTTTGTTTGACAAAGGTCCCATTCCTAGACAATAATCACATTGTAGCGGGTATAGTTTAGTGGTAAAAGTGTGATTCGTTCTATTAACAGCTGAAGTAGTTAAGGGGTCTTTCAGTTGATAGATATTCTTAGCAAAAACTTTCTTTCTGAAAAGGAGTGAATCCTTTCCCTCTCAATGATCGATTTGAGGAGGAATATACATTCTCGTGATTTCTATCCAAGGGTCAATTAGAAATTGAAAAGTTGGATTATGGAGTCGCGAAGCATAATTTTTTTATTGGATTAAGACTTCCAATTGAATGAGTATGAGTAAAGGGTCTATGGATGAAGATCAAAAAGTGTATTTCGAATCGTAACTAAATCTTCAATTTTTGGTTTGTTATAGGGAAGATTGAAGCGAAATAGCTATTAAATGATGACTTTGGTTTACTAGAGTCAACATATTGTTTCAGCTCGGTGGAAACACAATTCTTTTCCTCAGGATTCTCCCAAGTAGAAATAGAGAACGAAGTAACTAGAAGGATTTGTTAGAATTCCCTTCCTCTAGAGGGATCATCTATAAAGCGAGTTGTTTGTTTTGGACCCATTCAAAGGGAAAAGCCGACATAGGTGTTATGGGTCGTATTTCTTTCTTTTTTTCGTTTACGGCTTAGATCTGGAAACCTATCCATTTTCCATAAAGGAGCCGAATGAAACCAAAGTTTCATGTTCGGTTTTGAATTAGCGATGTTAAAACTGAGAAATCGACGTCGACTATAACCCCTAGCCTTCCAAGCTAACGATGCGGGTTCGATTCCCGCTACCCGCTCCACCCATATTCGAGTCGTTGCATATGAATTTTAGTCGATGCATCGTTGATGTGAATACGCACCTTTCTTCGACAAAATGTCTCACATACAATCCAATTCTTTTTTCCGAACAGGAGAGAGTAAAAATCCGAAAGACA